ATAAGTGTACTGAAAATAAGATTACAATCAATAAATCTTAAAAGGAGACGTCTACCACAGCAACCAAACGAAAATAAATGATTCGATTAACCTGAATTTTTGTTGTGACGCAAGAGTTCTATATCCCCGACCAATCCACTCTGATTGGAATTGACTAAGCGGGTATTTTTTCCACATTCATAATTCATAGGAGTTCGTCTATGTTTCTGCTTTACGAATATGATATTTTCTGGGCATTTTTAATAATATCAAGTGCTATTCCTGTTTTGGCATTTCTAATTTCGGGGGTTTTATCTCCAATTAAGAAGGGGCCAGAGAAACTTTCTAGTTATGAATCCGGTATAGAACCGATCGGGGATGCTTGGTTACAATTTCGAATCCGTTATTATATGTTTGCTCTAGTTTTTGTTGTTTTTGATGTTGAAACAGTTTTTCTGTATCCGTGGGCAATGAGTTTCGATGTACTGGGGGTATCCGCTTTTATAGAAGCTTTCATTTTCGTGCTTATCCTAATTCTTGGTTTAGTTTATGCATGGCGAAAAGGAGCGTTGGAATGGTCTTAGTTCGTTTCCTGAATACTTGTACAATAACAATAAAAAAAAGTAAAAAAAAACCATTGAAACAATTATGAATTCCATTAAGTTTCCCGTACTTGATCGAACAACAAAAAATTCCGTTATTTCAACTACGTTAAATGATCTTTCAAATTGGTCAAGACTTTCCAGCCTATGGCCGCTTCTTTATGGTACCAGTTGTTGTTTCATTGAATTTGCCTCATTAATAGGCTCCCGATTTGACTTTGATCGTTATGGGCTAGTACCAAGATCAAGTCCTAGACAGGCGGACCTTATTTTAACAGCAGGTACAGTAACAATGAAAATGGCTCCTTCTTTAGTGAGATTATATGAACAAATGCCGGAACCAAAGTATGTTATTGCTATGGGAGCGTGTACAATTACAGGGGGGATGTTCAGTACCGATTCTTATAGTACTGTTCGAGGGGTTGATAAGCTAATTCCTGTAGATGTCTATTTGCCGGGTTGTCCACCTAAACCAGAGGCTGTTATCGACGCTATAACAAAGCTTCGTAAGAAAATAGCTAGAGAAATCTATAAGGATCGAATTAGACCTCAACGGGGTAATCGGTGTTTTACTACCAATCACAAGTTTTTTGTTGTACGCAGTACGCATACTGGAAATTATGAGCAAGAATTACTCTATCCACCATCATCTACTTCAGAGATCTCGACTGAAACATTTTTTAAATACAAAAGCCCAGTATCGTCCCACGAATTAGTGAATTAGGGAGGATTTGAGAGAATAAGAAAAAAATCTTCATAAATTAGAACTCATGGTAAATGTGAAATACTTAAATTTATATAAAAAAGGTGTGGGGGAAATAAAAAAGATGCAGGGCGCTTTGTCCGTTTGGCTAGCCAAACGCGGGCTGGTTCATAGATCGTTGGGCTTCGATTACCAAGGAATAGAGACTTTACAAATAAAGCCCGAAGATTGGCACTCTATTGCTGTAATTTTATATGTATATGGTTACAATTATTTACGTTCCCAATGTGCCTATGATGTGGCACCAGGTGGCCTCTTAGCCAGTGTGTATCATCTTACGAGAATAGAATATGGTGTAAATCAAGCGGAAGAAGTCTGCATAAAGGTATTTACTCATAGGAGTAATCCCAGAATTCCATCTGTTTTCTGGGTTTGGAAAAGTACGGATTTTCAAGAACGGGAATCTTATGATATGTTAGGAATCACTTATGATAGCCATCCGCGGCTGAAACGGATCTTAATGCCCGAAAGTTGGATAGGGTGGCCTTTACGTAAGGATTATATTGCCCCCAATTTTTATGAAATACAAGATGCTTATTGAATGATCAAAAATGAGTCTTAGCTTCTACAACTACGGACCCTCGCGGAATATTTTGAATTCGATTCTTTTTTAGATCAAACAAACAGAAGAATTAAGGTCTCATTCATATTATTATAGATAGCTTAATCTCCAATTTGAAAGATACTTTTTTCCTAAAAGCCGAGCCAATAGGATGAACTAAAAAAAAAAAAAAAGAGTTCTGCATTATGAACTTTGTATCGCGCACATAACTTCGTCAACTTTAGTCACATAACTGGGAATGAATAAATAAGATCGGAAAGCAACCCAATAAATGGGGGGTAAAATTCTATTTTTATTGTATCTACTGAATCTTGGGGGTATTTCTTCCCTTCAACGATAGATACTATAGATATAGATCTTTTTTTTTACTTTTTTTTTGTTGATTCTTTCAACCAGAACTTTCCTTTCGAATATGTATTATGTATAAAGTCTTATACATTTTTTTTGAACGGATGGATCCACAACATGAACAAAAAAAGAGAGGGGGATAAAGGATGATTGCAACTTTTTTACTAAAGATACGTTTAATTTGAAGACTAGAAACTTATCAAAATTAATCAATCCTATGCCAAGAACCAGATTTGAACTGGTGACACGAGGATTTTCAGTCCTCTGCTCTACCAACTGAGCTATCCCGGCCATTACGGAAGTATAATTCTCAATTTGAACTAGTAGGATTTTCAGCCCTCTGTTCTACCAGATCCACCAGAGGACCCGAGGATTTACAGTCCTCGGTTCTACCAGGTGAACTGGTAGAATTTTCAGTCCTCTGTTCAACCAACTGAGCTATCCCGGCCATTAAGGAAGTATCATTTTCAATTTGAACTAGTAGGATTTTCAGTCGTCTGTTCTACCAGAGGACCCGAGGATTTACAGTCCTCGGTTCTACCAGGTGAACTGGTAGAATTTTCAGTCCTCCGGTAGAACAACTGAGCTATCGCCGCCATTAACGAAGTATCGTTTTCCAACTTGAACTAGTAGGATTTTCAGTCCTCTGTTCTACCAACCACGCTATCCCAGTCATTAACGAAGTATCGACTTCCAACTTGAACTAGTAGGATTTTCAGTCCTCTGTTCTACCAATTGAGCTATCCCGGTCATTAACGAAGTATCATTCTCATTTTACTAGATGACTTAGGTCTATGTCAATTAAAAGAAATGAAAAAGTAGTAAATGAAAAAAGATAATAAATTCTTGAATAACTAAAAAAGGGTAAGGTGTCAAACAGACTTTTTTGGGGAGTAGGGTTGGGGATAGAGGGACTTGAACCCTCACGATTTTAAAAGTCAACGGATTTTCATCTTACTATAAATTTCATTGTTGTCAGTATTGACATGTAGAATGGGACTCTATCTTTATTCTCGTCCGATTAATAAGTTCCACCAAGGATCTATCAGACTATGAAGTGAATCATTTGATCAACACAAGGTAGTGAACTCCATTTGTTAGAACAGCTTCCATTGAGTCTCTGCACCTATCCCGCTTTCTAAACTCTGGTTTGTTCGCGTAACCCAGGATTTGGCTCAGGATTGCCCATTGTTAATTCCAGGGTTTCTCTGAATTTGAAAGTTATCACTTAGTAGGTTTCCATACCAAGGCTCAATCCAATTAAGTCCGTAGCGTCTACCAATTCCGCCATATCCCCCTTTTTGCTTTGAGATTAGGATCTCATTATAATGTCTTTCCACTTTTTCTTATGCCCAAACCTTGGAATTCATTACATATAGATAGTTTTTTTATTTCTTTGGTATCTTCTTTCATTTTTTTTAGCCCCATACATATTGATTTAGTCTAATCAACAAAGATTCTATCATTTTTGTATTTGCAATTCAATATGGTTATATATTAGAGAACATATATATGTTCTTCCTTTTCTCATCGTTGTCTTAAATTTTAATAAATAGTCGAAGGGTCGATTCTTTTTTTTTACTTCCATGAAAAGAAATTTCTGATCATTATTGAAACTTAGAATTCTACAATGTGCAATGGAAAAAGATTATAAGTCTACTTCGTAGATTTGAAATTAGAATAATTATAAAAAATTCTATTCGAATATTCATTGCGAATATTAATTCTAATAATTCTATAAAATAATAAAGAAAATAAAAAGATAAAAAGTATAAAATAATAATAATAGCATGAGGTTAGAACAAAAAAAACAAGAATTTCAAATCAGATATCATTTAACTTAAAAAAAAGCTTTCCGGTCTAATTCAACTTTTCTTATTTAGAAACTCATGAAATCAAAATTAGAAAGTCGATATATTGCTATATTCTATTAATTCATTAAGGTTTTGTTTTATTTATTTAATGATAGTCACTATTTATTTGAGCTATATTCTGTTATAGAATATCGAAAATATGATGAATTCTAAATAGATAAGGAAAAATATGAATAGAATAGTTAATTAATACGATCTAGTAGTTTAGTGAATTTGTATACACTATTTAGTTGCGCCCGCTTAGCTCAGAGGTTAGAGCATCGCATTTGTAATGCGATGGTCATCGGTTCGATTCCGATAGCCGGCTTTTCCATAGTTTTTCGTTTTTTTACATTATTTTTAATGTACTTTCAAAATAAAAGAAGATTGAAAAGACTTCTTTCACCTTTTTCCCAGAGTTACCACGCCATTTATATTATGTCATATAAACTTCCATATAGGAATATATATTGGGTAAAAGGGTTAGATCTTTGCAAAATAAATCAAGAAAATAAAGGAAAATTTTTGTGATTTATTGATTTATATATATTGTATATACAATAAAAACAATCTGTATATTGAGAGAATATATCTTCTGACTCTTTGTATTCCAATAGTTTATTGGAGTGGATTTTACATCATTTATCATTATCATTTAGTTCAGTTTTAATTTTGTTTAGTTTTGTACAATTTCAATAAAAAAAGGAGTCTTTATGTCACGTTACCGAGGGCCTCGTTTTAAAAAAATACGCCGTCTGGGGGCTTTACCGGGACTAACTAGTAAAAGGCCTAGGGCGGGAAGCGATCTTAGAAACCAATCACGCTCCGGAAAAAAATCTCAATATCGTATTCGTTTAGAAGAAAAACAAAAATTGCGTTTTCATTATGGTCTTACAGAACGCCAATTACTTAAATATGTTCGTATCGCCGGAAAAGCCAAGGGGTCAACGGGTCAAGTTTTATTACAATTACTTGAAATGCGTTTGGATAACATCCTTTTTCGGTTGGGTATGGCTTTGACTATTCCTCAAGCGCGCCAATTAGTTAACCATGGACATATTTTAGTTAATGGTCGTATAGTTGATATACCAAGTTATCGCTGCAAACCCCGAGATATTATTACAGTGAAGGATGAACAAAACTCTAGAACTTTGGTTCAAAATCTTCTTGAGTCGTCTGCCCCCGAGGAATTGCCAAACCATCTGACTCTTCACACATTCCAATATGAAGGGTTAGTCAATCAAATAATAGATAGGAAATGCGTCGGTTTGAAAATAAATGAATTGCTTGTCGTAGAATATTACTCTCGCCAGACTTAAAAAACCTAAGTGAAGTAAAAAAAATCACTAAAAACAAGAGTTCGGACAACTCCCCTTTGCCCTCTTTTTTGATTAAAAAAAAAAAGGCACAAGGTAAGGGATTTTGTCGGGGAATCTTTTTCCTATTCATGTATCAGAGATTTGATACATTGTGGTCAATCACGTAAGATTGGTTATTTAGTTGAAAGTACGGAAAGAGAGGGATTCGAACCCTCGGTAAACAAAAGTCTACATAACAGTTCCAATGTTACGCCTTCAACCACTCGGCCATCTCTCCGACATCAGGATTATTACTGAGTACCTGGGTGAATAGCGAGTTATTCATCGTTTTTTAGATTATGGTTAATAGATCCCTTTTTTTGACCCGAAAAATGGGAAGTAGATAGAATATTTTTTTATAAAAAACGAGTCCGCTTTTATGTTAGTTCGTACTATAAAATTCCTTTGTTTGTGAGAAAATTTTCTCACAAAAGAAAAGGTAAAGGAAATAAAAAGAGTTATAGAATGGATTACTACCTATGCCAAGATCGCGTATAAATGGAAATTTTATTGATAAAACCTTTACAATTGTAGCCGATATCTTATTACGAGTCATTCCGACAACTTCCGGAGAAAAAGAGGCATTTACTTATTACAGAGATGGTGCGATTTGATTATCATTATCATTTTTTTTTTTTTTTTTATTTCTCACCGATTTGGAATAGAAAAAAACGAGTATTGAAAAAAATCTACGCTTTTGAAGGTGAAGTTTATAATATAAAAAAGCAACCCCTTCTGTCATGTATCCACGATTAATGCAGCCTTAGATGCTTCAACTGTGAATTCTAGTATTGAGCAAAAGGTTTTTACCTACGGTTCCCGTATTACAGATCAATCCTACTAGACTAATACAATATACGAATAGGAGGCACAGGGGAAGAAGCACTACGCCGAGAAATCAACAACACGAAAACTTTCTTCAAAATGATTCCTTTTCTTTCTTCTTCTTTTTTGGGATTGGGACTAATTAAAATGGTTGGAACAATAAACATCCATCTCGTCCGTACTTTGGATACCCGTATAACCATTGAAGACTGTTGAAGTGACTCATTCCTGGAAATTTAGGGGCGTTGAGAACAAAGAAATTTTTAGAGTTTCCTTTTTTATTTTTATCTAGTATGAATCCACTTGGTAGTAAGAAAAGATCTTTTACAAGAAGGTTGGCTAGGTATTTCTTGTAAAAACATTAGCCCCGCTTAGTTCATAATGACATCAAATTTTTCCATATATTTATTATTTTCATTATGCACCTAAAGGAGGAGCCGTATGAGATGAAAATCTCACATACGGTTCTGAAACGGAGAATTCGTTAAAGCGAATGACGACCGTAACGGATGTCGGCTCAATCTGAAGGAAATTATGCGGAAGCATTACAGAATTATTATGAAGCTATGCGACTAGAAATTGACCCCTATGATCGAAGTTATATACTCTATAATATAGGCCTTATTCACACAAGTAATGGGGAACATACCAAAGCTTTAGAATATTATTTTCGGGCATTAGAACGAAACCCCTTTTTACCACAAGCTTTTAATAATATGGCTGTGATCTGTCATTACGTGCGACTATCTCCACTATAGAAAAAAAGAACGAACAACTAGTCAATGAAATACTAGAAACAAACAAAAAGGCTTTCTACATAAGCATCGTCCAAAACGATTTTTTATCAGCTGTAGCAAATAAATAAACTTCATGGATCGAAATATGAAGTGAAGACTAGATATGCCTAAATACTTTATTTCTATGGATAAAAAAAGATTGAATTGATAGAGGAAGCACCGTAAAGATCAATTGGAAAGGTTTTGGACCGATACAACAAGAACTGTTTATTTATATCATAATATGAGATAAATCTTAGGAATCTACTTATGTAATAGAGCGGATCCCCTAAGGTATTGAGCAGCGGTGTAGCATCAGATCCTAAAGACAGTAAGTCTTTTTCTTTTTTATGAAGTATGAAAAAAAGTCTTTTTCAAAGATTCTATATAAAGTTTTATATGAAAGCGGGATAGTTACCTTTCAGAAAATTATA